TTCCATATACTCTAGATTTCTACTTCGAATTTTTGCATGGACTGATTTGTTATAACTACTGAGACATTCCTCCGCTTTCATTCGTAAAGGTGGAAGTTAGGACGAAAAAATCGACCGTTTAAGTATTTGAAATTGAATAGAAAAATGATCGGACGAGATAGAAATCTATATAGGGGCTGTATCCGCTTATATTGAATTGGAGATAGATAAATGATAAAATCGTTTTTGATTGGACCAAATAGAATCTTCCTAGAGAATAGGAAAGAAGATAGACACGAAATAAAAGCTGAGAAAACACTTTTTTGAGATCGAAATAGGTATCTAATGAATGCAATAAATGAAAGAAAAGGGGAAAGGACATCACAGTGCGATCCTAATCCCCAAAAGGGGATATGGCGAAATTGGTAGACGCTACGGACTTAATTGGATTGAGCCTTGGTATGGAAACTTACTAAGTGATAACTTTCAAATTCAGAGAAACCCTGGAATGAATAAAAATGGGCAATCCTGAGCCAAATCCGGTTTTCTGCCAATAATAAAAGGTTCAGAAAGCGAAAATCAAAAAGGATAGGTGCAGAGACTCAATGGAAGCTGTTCTAACGAATGGGGTTGATTGTGTTGCGTTGATAGAGAAATCCTTTTATTGAAACTTCCGAAAGGTTGAAGGATAAGCCTATAAATATATATAGGTAAGGGATGCGTACTGAAATCCTATAAAATATCAAAAGATTAATGAGACCTCGAATCTGTATTTTTTCTATGAAAACAGGAAGAATTGTTGTGTAATATATTCTCTATTCAAGAAAGAATAGACAAATCCCCAGTCTGAGAGATCTTTTGAAGAATTGATTAATCGGACGAGAATAAAGATAGAGTCCCATTCTACATGTCAATACCGGCAACAATGAAATTTTTAGTAATAGGAAAATCCGTCGATTTTCAAAATCGTGAGGGTTCAAGTCCCTCTATCCCCAAAAAGCCTGTCTAACTCTTTTGCTTTAGATTTCTCCTTTTTCCGTAGCGGTTTCAAATTCCTTATCTTTGCCATTCACCCGACTCTTTTAGAAACTGATCTGAGCGGAAAGCTTTTTCTCTTATCACAAGATATATTATATATCTCATACATGTACAAATGAACAGAGCAAGGAATCCCGATCGTGAATGATTCACGATCGATATTCTTATTCATACGGAAACTTAACAAGTTGTCCTTTTGCTGATCCAAAAAATTCTAGACCTGGATGAGACTTTGTAATACCCTTTCAATTGACATAGACTTAAGTTCTCTCCTAAAATGAGGATAGAACATCGGGAATAGTCGGGATAGCTCAGCTGGTAGAGCAGAGGACTGAAAATCCTCGTGTCACCAGTTCAAATCTGGTTCCTGACACACGATTAGCCATCTCGGTTTTTCGAGATTTACCCCATCTATTTTTTAGATGAGTAACGAGTTTATTAGACAAAGTCTCTAAAAAAGTCGATTCTATTTTCTATTCTTTTTCTTCTTTTTATCCTCTCCGTCAACAAGAATGTTATTAATTATACCTATTCGAAGGGTTATATTAGTTGGTTGAAAGACTCAAAAGTCTGACGGAGTTGAAGGCTACGAATAGACAAGATTCAGTTCGGATATCGATATAAAAAATTGACTCCTATATCCTTTCATTCCTTTGGTTTTTTTGGAGATTCTCTTTTTGTTTGCTCCCCCATTCCATAACTTTGCTAGAGCCCGGCTAAGTGATGTGCGCAATACAAAGTTCATGATGTAGAACTCATGTGGTTCATCCTATCGGCTTGGATCATCCGAACTAAGTATCTTTCCAATTTGAGAATCCCAATGAATCCCTAATTGTATTGTCTTTTTTTCTTAGACTCTCCATAATCCAAATGAGACCTCAATTCCTATGTTTAATCTCTACGAGAGCCTTAAATCTATAGAATTGTCGAAGTGAAGATTCGTTTTTTATCATTCAATGAGCATCTTGTATTTCATAAAAATTGGGGGCAATATAATCTTTACGCAAAGGCCATCCTATCCAACTGTCAGGCATTAAAATACGTTTCAAACGTGGATGATTATCATAAGAGATTCCCAACATATCATAAGATTCCCGTTCTTGAAAATCCACACTTTTCCAAACGCAGAAAACAGACGGAATTCTAGGATCCCTCCTCGTGGCAAATACTTTTATGCATACCTCTTCTGGTTGATCCGCGCCATACTTTATTCTCGTCAGATGATACACACTAGCTAACAATCCGCCTGGTGCTACATCATAGGCACATTGGGAGCGTAGATAATTGTAACCGTATACATATAAAATGACAGCAATCGAATGCCAATCCTCGGATTTGATTTGAAAAGTCTCTATTCCTTGGTAATCAAAGCCCAAAGATCTATGAATTAGCCCATGCTTAACTAGCCAAGCAGACAAATAACCCTGCATCTTTTTTCTCTCTCCCGCATTTTTTTATAAGTATCCTACATTTACGATGAAAT